TAAAGGATTAGTCAATCAAATAATAGATAGTAAATGGGTTGGTTTGAAAATAAATGAATTGCTGGTTGTAGAATATTATTCTCGTCAGACTTAAACCTAACTAAAATAACAAGAGATTTTTACTCCCTTCGCGTCTAAGTAAAGGGACCAACAAAAAACAAAAAAAAAAGGGGTAAGGTGTTTGATCCGGGGATTTTCCCCCCATTCATCTATCATAGACATGGATTGGGTAGGAAGATTTTCATTCCTTGCCCCCTCTTTCCAGTATTTGCAGTATTCCATAAATTAGGAATAGAGAATCCACATCAAAGAAAGTTGGAATAATGGTACCCTTTGTTATTTGAAACATTGCGGTCAATAATATTGATGAATTAGGTAAAGGTGCGGAAAGAGAGGGATTCGAACCCTCGGTAAACAAAAAGCCTACATAGCAGTTCCAATGCTACGCCTTGAACCACTCGGCCATCTCTCCTACATAATGATTATGTCCCAGAAACTGAGTGAATAGTGAGTCATTCATATTCTATTTTTTTTTGATAGTCACATACAATCAAATTTAACTAGAAAAATAGAAAAACTTAAAAAAAAAAAACCTTCATAAACAATTTTTTTTAATGAGTCCTTTTTACGTTATTTCGTACTCTATTGTACAATTCCTTTGTTTGTGGGATTATTTTCTCACGAGAGATAATTAAATTCTAGAATGGATTGATACCTATGACTAGATCTCGGATAAATGGAAATTTTATTGATAAGACCTTTTCAATTGTAGCCAATATCTTATTACGAATAATTCCGACAACTTTAGGAGAAAAGGAGGCATTCACCTATTACAGAGATGGTGCGATTTGATTCTTTTTTCCTTTTTTTTGCTCTCAGTCTTAGGAGAAAGACACATTCTTCGGATAGAAAGAAAAAATGGAAAAAAACCTACGCTTGCTGAAGGTGAAGTTTGTGGAAATCAAATAATTAATTCCTTCTGTCGTGTATCCCCGATTAATGCAGCCTCATATGCTTGAATTTTGGATTTATAGTATTAAGCGAAAGGTTATACCTATACTTATGGGTTAGGTCAACTCTACTCCACTAGTACCAATGGGCGGCATGGGGGAAGAAGCACTACGTTTAGGAATCAACAACACAAAAACTTTGTTAAAAAAAATATCCCCCCTGCTTCCTTATCGGGATCGGGACTAAGAAGAATGGTTGGGACAACAAACATCCATCTCGTTCGTATTTTGGATACCCGTATAACCATCGAAGACTGTTGAAGTGACTAATTCCAGGAAATTAAGCGGCGTTGAGGACAAAGAAATTGTTGGAGTTACCATTTTTTTTATCCAGTACCAACATACTTGATGTTAAGAAAAGATCTTTTACAGGAAGGTTGGCTAGAGATTTATTGTAAAAACACTAGCCCTGCTCAGTTCATAATGAGAATACTGCAATCTTTTTTTATTCTATGTATTTTTATCATTATGCACATAAAAGAGGAGCCGTATGAGATGAAAATCTCACGTACGGTTCTGGAACGGAGATTCTTTGAACCGAATGACGACCGTAACGGATGTCGGCTCAATCCGAAGGAAATTATGCGGAAGCTTTACAGAATTATTATGAAGCTATGCGACTGGAAATTGATCCCTATGATCGAAGTTATATACTTTATAACATAGGCCTTATCCACACAAGTAACGGAGAACATACGAAAGCTTTGGAATATTATTTTCGGGCACTAGAACGAAACCCGTTCTTACCACAAGCTTTTAATAATATGGCCGTGATCTGTCATTACGTGCGACTATCTCCACTATAGAAAGAAAAAAGAAAAGAAAGAGCAAATCCGCTAATAAATACTAGAAAAAAAAAAGGATTTCTACATATATATCGTCCAAAACAACGATTTTTATCAGCTGTAGCAAAGAAAGAAACTTCATAGAAGTTGAAATATGAAGAAATAGATATGCCTAGATACTTTTTTTTTCTATGGATAAAAGATCTAATTGATAGAGAAAGCACCGTAAAGATCAATTAGCGGGGGTTTGGGCCAATACAAGAAGAACTGCTTACTTATATCATGATAGAAAAGTTAGGAATCCACTTATGTAATAGAGTTGATCCCCTAAAGTTTTGAGCAGCGGTGTAGTATCAGATCCCAAAGATAGTAAGTCTTTTCTTTTTTATGAAGAAAAGTCTTTTTCACGGATTCTATAGAAATTGATATATCATATATAAAAGTATATGATATAGGAAACCGAGATAGTTACCTTTCAGAAAATTAGAAAATGCCGATGCTTTATTCTTCTGAAGGTAGGAGAAAAGATAAAACTAGAAAGCGGATTCCTTTTTTTATTAATCCAAATTCAAGTTTGAAACTCATGGAATTATCCTCTTTTTTTTTTAACTCGAGAAAAAATAGAATAGATCTAATAAAAAAAATGGGGCACGAAAAGAATTGACTGCTGAGCCGTATGAGGCAGGAAACTCTCAAGTACGGTTC